TCTTTTCCTAAAAAAAAGGATTGAGCCGAACCGAATAAAATAAAGAATGAGCATCCTATACTATGTATTTGGTATTTGCATATATCTCTCATATGTACAGACCTTACTTATTTACTTATTTACTTACCTATTTTCCTATATATAAGATCTAAATACAAGATAAGATCGAAAACTAAACAACTCAATACTTCTATAATATAACTCAATACTTCTATTGTTTATTGTTGGATCCATAATTAATCCTATGGATCTTGGGATTGTTGGATCATTTTATATCCCGTAGTTTCAGGCTATAGATCAAGCCAAAGGAAGGGCTCTTTCTACCCATCCTGTATATTGTCTTTTCTTTCCATGTCGGAATAGAAACTTATTATTTGATTATACGATACAATATTATACGAGAACGAATTCTTTATTTATAGGAAGAAACAACTATTTTTCTTCTCGATGAGAATTTGTAGTACATGACATGAGAGAAACCTGTCTTTATATTTTTTAATTGAGAAAAAGATTCTATCAATATATTGAAGTGATACTTTGGACCCCCCCCCAAAAAAAATCATTTCTTTCAATACTCACTTGTTACGTTATTGTTATCTTATTAGTTAACAATCCTAATGATTGGATTCAATCCTAATGATTGGATTCATATGCTTAATTCTGATAGGAAATAAAATAGTAAAATGATTATTTATGGAATGACTATTCATCTATTATATTTTCATCAAATAGGGGGCAAGAAGACTCTATGGAAAAATGGTGGTTCAATTCGATGTTTTATAACGATAAGTTAGAACATAGGTGTGGATTAAATAAATCAATGGATAGTCTTGATGCTATTGGACATTCCAGTGGAAGTGAAGAACCCATTCTAAATGGTACGGAGAAAAACATTCCTAGTTGGAGTGATAGTGAGAGTTATAGTTTCAGAAATGTTGATTATTTATTTGATATCAGGGATATTTGTAGTTTGATCTCTGATGACACTTTTTTAATTAGGGATAGTAATGGTAACAGTTATTCTGTATGTTTTGATATTGAAAATCAGATTTTCGAGATTGACAATGATAGTTCTTTTCTGAGTGAACTAGAAAGTTTTTTTTCTAGTTATTTAAATAGTGGGTCTAAGAGAAACAATCACTACTATTATCATTACATATATGATACTCAATCTAGTTGGAATAATCACATTAATAGTTGCATTGATAATTATCTTCGTTTTGAAGTCAGTATTAATAGTTCCATTTCCGGTGGTACCGACAATTACAGTGACAGTTACATTTATAGTTTCATTTGTACTGAAAATGTAACTGGTAGTGAAAGTGGGAGTTCTGGTATAAGAACTAGTAAAAATGGCAGTGATTTCAATATAAGAGGAAGATCTAATGATTTCGATAGAAATCAAAAATACAGGCATTTATGGGTTCAATGCGAAAATTGTTATGGATTAAATTATAAAAAATTTATTAGGTCAAAAATGAATATTTGTGAACAGTGTGGATATCATTTGAAAATGAGCAGTTCAGATAGAATCGAACTTTCGATTGATCCGGGGACTTGGGATCCTATGGATGAAGATATGGTCTCTATGGACCCCATTGAATTTCATTCAGAGGGGGAACCCTATAGAGATCGTATCGATTCTTATCAAAGAAAGACAGGTTTAACTGAAGCTGTTCAAACAGGCATAGGTCAACTAAATGGTATTCCCATAGCAATTGGGGTTATGGATTTTCAGTTCATGGGAGGTAGTATGGGATCCGTAGTAGGTGAGAAAATAACTCGTTTGATCGAGTATGCTACTAATCAATCTCTACCTGTCATTATTGTGTGTGCTTCTGGAGGAGCGCGCATGCAAGAGGGAAGTTTGAGTTTGATGCAAATGGCTAAAATATCTTCCGCTTCATATAATTATCAATCAAATAAAAAATTATTCTATGTATCAATCCTTACATCTCCTACAACCGGTGGAGTAACAGCCAGTTTTGGTATGTTGGGAGATGTCATTGTTGCTGAACCTAATGCCTACATTGCATTTGCGGGTAAAAGAGTAATTGAACAAACATTGAAAAAGACAGTACCCGATGGTTCACAAGCGGCTGAGTATTTATTCCATAAAGGCTTATTTGACCCAATTGTACCACGTAATCCTTTAAAAAGTGTTCTGAGTGAGTTATTTCAGCTCCACGGTTTCTTTCCCTTGAATCAAAATTCAAAAAATTAATCAAAAAATTAATCAAAAATTAATAAAGTATAGCACTAAATTCAGTTATTTGTATCGAACAAGTATTTAGTTCATCGTAATCAAAAAAAAAACTAAAAAGAATGGTGTTTTCTTTGATGACATAAGTTCTACTTGTAATGTAATAAGTAATAAGAGTTAGAAGTTTCGGGTAATTACTTTTTCTTTTTTTCCCCAGATCTATTTTTTTATTCTACCTCTATTCATGATTAGTAATCACGAACCCTCTATCAACAGGATAAAAAAGTGAATTAATTTCTCCCTCCGAGGAGTTAGAATTAGGGAAAATAAAAAAAAATTTATCTGGCCTTCTTACGTATTAATATATACAATAAAAAAAATATCGAAATAAAAATAAAAAGAAATAAATATAAAATAGAGAATAGAAGTTATTTCTATATCTATCGATAACCCTCATTTTTTACTATGAATCCCCTTGGATGGATGGATCGGATTAGTTAGAGTCGCAAACTCCTAATAAAATCTTTTATTTTCATAATAAACTCCTTATTAGATTAGAAAGAAGATAAGGATGGGAGAAGAGAAGAATAATAAAATCTATTAATAAAGGGAATTATCATACATATTCGTGTAGAAAGATGAATGGGTACACTTAATTTATTTAGTTCTACATTCCTTAATTTATTTAGTTCTACATTCCTTGCACTTATTAACTACTTCTTCTTATTCTTATTAACTTAATTACTTATTATTATTTATTAAGTTAAGTTAAGTACTCAGTAAATATTATATTAATTAGTAAATATTATATTAATTTCTAAATATTAATATAATAATATATATATTTAATATATAATATATATATAAAATTATTTATAATAAAATTATAAATAAAATTATATATAATAAAATTATAAATAAAATAAAGTTTATGATATATACTTAGAATAGATATACTTATCATAAGATATCTTTCTCTTTCTAATAGATAGAAATATTAAATCGAGGCACCCATTCTATGACAGATCTCAACTTACCCTCTATTTTTGTGCCTTTAGTGGGCCTAGTATTTCCGGCAATTGCAATGGCTTCTTTATCTCTTCATGTCCAAAAAAATAAGATTGTCTAGATCCGATGGGACCAAATCTCATCAATTTATTTCAAAACTGGATCATAATACAGATATTTATTTAGTGTAATGTAATATGGTACGATATGTGACTCTTTCCGAACACAAATGAAAGAACTGTTATGCATTTATGCGGATATACGATATCCGCATAAATGCATGTATATGCAGGTATAGCCGGTTAAAAATGGATCGGCGAATATTTTATTTAAATGGAAAGTCAATGTATCTAACAAATTACTTCTAACGGTTTACATCAGAATAGTGCTAGTTAATGAAAGTTTCTTCGGGATCAAGAAAGTAAAATTCATTTGGGTTATTTTCTCAATTCCAATCGAATGCAACTGGATCTAGTAGAGTATGAATTGGCGATCAGAACATATATGGATAGAACTTATAACGGGGTCTCGAAAAACAAGTAATTTTTTCTGGGCCTGTATCCTTTTTTTAGGTTCACTAGGATTCTTAGTGGTTGGAACTTCCAGTTATCTTGGTAGGAATGTGATATCCGTATTTCCATCTCAGCAAATTCTTTTTTTTCCACAAGGAATCGTGATGTCTTTCTATGGGATCGCAGGTCTATTCATTAGCTCCTATTTGTGGTGCACAATTTCATGGAATGTAGGTAGTGGTTATGACCGATTCGATAGAAAAGAAGGAATAGTGTGTATTTTTCGTTGGGGATTTCCTGGAATAAATCGTCGCATCTTCCTTCGCTTACTTATGAGAGATATCCAATCAATCAGAATGGAGGTTAAAGAGGGTCTTTATCCTCGTCGTGTCCTTTATATAGAAATTAGAGGCCAAGGAGCCATTCCCTTGACTCGTACTGATGAGTATTTTACTCCACGAGAAATTGAACAAAAAGCTGCCGAATTGGCCTATTTCTTACGCGTACCAATTGAAGTATTTTGAAATGAACTGAAGAAAAAATTGAAAAAGAACTTGCTAATTTCCTTTTTAATACAACCGTCGACTCTATCTGATATTTCTCTGAAGTACGAGTTCTATAAAAAAAAAAGGTATTGAACCTATGGATCTATTCCTATTTTTGTGTAAAAATTTATATCTCGGATCTAGAAGGAATATAGAAATAGAATAAGGGTCCTTTTCTTTTAGGATAAGATAAAAATGAAAAAAAAAAAGAAAGCCTGGGTTCCCCTCCCATATATTTCATCCATAATATTTTTGCCCTGGTGGGTCTCTCTCTCATTTAATAAATGTCTGGAACCTTGGGTTACTAATTGGTGGAATACCGGGAAATCCGAAACTTTTTTGAATGATATTCAAGAGAAAAACGTTCTAGAAAGATTCATAGAATTGGAAGAACTATTCCTCTTGGATGAAATGATAAAGGATTACCCGGAAACGCATATACAAAAACTTCGTATAGGAATACACAAGGAAACGATACAATTGGTCAAAACACACAATGAATATCATCTCCATATCATTTTGGATTTCTCGACAAATATAATTTGTTTCGCTATTCTAAGTGGTTATTTTATTCTGGGTAATGAAGAACTTGTCATTCTTAATTCTTGGATTCAGGAATTCCTCTATAACTTAAGTGACACAATAAAAGCTTTTTTTATTCTTTTAGTTACTGATTTATGGATCGGATTTCATTCAACCCATGGTTGGGAACTAATGATTGGTTCGGTCTACAACGATTTTGGATTGGTTCATAACGATCAAATTATATCTAGTCTTGTTTCCACTTTTCCAGTTATTCTAGATACAATTGTGAAATATTGGATCTTCTATTATTTAAATCGTGTATCTCCTTCACTTGTAGTCATTTATCATTCAATGAATGAATGAAGAACTCATTTGATTTCCTGATATGAATCAAATCAGAATCTTTCTTCGTATATAAAGAAAGCATTTTCAATCTTACTTAATTCTTTATACTTCTAGCTTTTCAAGGTATTCGTCTTATATTCCAGTACAATTATCCCAGTACAATGACAGACTCGTGTATAGGGAACTATACTAGCTACCTATCTAATTTATTGTAGAAATTCCGGGATCAATGATTGGACATGCAAAATAGAAATACTTTTTCTTGGGTAAAGGAACAGATGACTCAATCGATTTCTGTATCGATCATGATATATGTAATAACTCGGGCATCTATTTCAAATGCATATCCCATTTTTGCGCAGCAGGGTTATGAAAACCCACGAGAAGCAACTGGACGAATTGTATGTGCCAATTGCCATTTAGCTAATAAGCCCGTGGATATTGAAGTTCCGCAAGCCGTGCTTCCTGATACTGTATTTGAAGCAGTTGTTCGAATCCCTTATGATATACAACTGAAACAAGTTCTTGCTAATGGTAAAAAGGGGGCGTTGAATGTAGGGGCTGTTCTTATTTTACCCGAGGGATTCGAATTAGCCCCCCCCGATCGTATTTCTCCCGAGGTGAGAGAAAAGATGGGAAATCTGTCTTTTCAGAGTTATCGTCCCAATAAAAGAAATATTCTTGTGATAGGTCCTGTTCCCGGTCAGAAATATAGTGAAATCGCCTTTCCCATTCTTTCCCCCGACCCTGCTACGAAGAAAGACGTTCACTTCTTAAAATATCCCATATATGTAGGTGGGAACAGAGGAAGGGGTCAGATTTATCCTGATGGGAGCAAGAGTAACAATACAGTCTATAATGCGACATCAGCAGGTATAGTAAGCAGAATAGTACGTAAAGAAAAAGGAGGATATGAAATAACCATAGTTGATGCATCGGATGGACATCAAGTGGTTGATATTATACCTCCAGGACCAGAACTTCTTGTTTCAGAGGGTGAATCCATCAAGCTTGATCAACCATTAACAAGCAATCCCAATGTAGGAGGGTTTGGTCAGGGAGATGCAGAAATAGTGCTTCAAGATCCATTACGTGTCCAAGGCCTTTTGTTCTTCTTGGCATCTGTTATTTTGGCACAAGTTTTTTTGGTTCTTAAAAAGAAACAGTTTGAAAAGGTTCAATTGTATGAAATGAATTTCTAGGTCCAGAAATTCCTTAACATCAAGTTGGTAAAAAGCAAGAAATTATTGTCGATCGATACAATTATGTATGATCAAAAAATTCTGTAAACCTTTTTGTTTATATTGTTTTTGTTTTGTTTGTGGGATGTCTGGAATTCATTACGTGTATCCCATTCCTAGTAATAGACTATAGGCATACAACTACAACGGAAGGATGGGAAAAATGAAAGGAACAAATACTTTTAGGGGGGATTACTAGTCTTCCTAATCTTCTATTCGACACAAGAAAAAGGACTTTCCACCCCTTTCTTGTGTCGTCTTGTATCGAAATAATAATGATTTTTTCTCCTGTTCGTCAAAGATTACTATTCCTTTCCTTGCTTTCCGGGTCTATCGGAACTCTTTTGTTTAGATTCATAAGAAGTAGTAGACAAACAAAAAGAAAGGGTTAGGGGAGGATAAATTCATTGAACAAATAGAACTTCTTTAATTATTCAATTAATTTAAACTTCTAATTTAGAAAAATTTTTCAAACAAAAAAAACTTTGACTTTTACTGTTCCGGTTGAAAGGCAAATTAGATTTTTACAAATATCCAAATCCTTATTTATTATCTCATCAGAATTTTTATAGAATAAGGTTCTATTAATTTAGAATAGAAAGAATTTGCAGGATGTCTCATCCGTAGAAATCCATATAATATTAATATTGGATTATCCAGAAAATCGATTGATTCTTTCTTTTTTGTTGCTTTGTAAGAGTTCATATTATGGCGGAACAACAGAGACTATGAATCAATCAATAGATTTAATTCTTCAATTTATTAAGAAACAAAGGATCCGTTTTGTCATTTCTACGAATATAATATTTTAATTATGTTTACTGGATAACTTTCCAATTTGTATGTTATGGAGTATATCAAAGTTTCGCTATATGGAGTAAGAACTCAGCGGGACCTTACCCTCCTTTGTCTGATTAGAGCAGTAAGGTCCCGCTGAGTTCTTACTTTTTCATGTCTAAAATCCGGTTCATCCGATTACTACAGAGATGAACCCAACCCGGAATATGAACCGTAAAAGAAAATACCTATTAAACCGATCACAAGAATACCGGTTACAGTACCTATCAGCCAAAGAGGAATCCTTCCAGTAGTATCGGCCATTTCCCCCACTTTCCTCCACA